ATAGTACAGGCTCCCATAGCAATGACATATTTTGGTTCAGGCATTTGCTCATATAATCTTACTAAAGAAGGAGCCATTTTCATTGTTACTGTTCCTGCTGTTAAAATGAGGTCTGCTTGCCTAGGACTCGACCTTGGTACTAATCCATAACGATCAAAGTCGAATCGTGAGCCTATTAATGAAGCAAATTCAATGAAACAACAACTGGTACCATAGAGAAGAGGCCATAAACTGGAAAGTCTTGACCAATTCGAAAGATCATTCAATGTAGTTGAAATAACTGAATTAGGGGATGTTTGGTCAAGTAATGGAAAATCAATCAAATTCATAACTGTCTCAATGTAATCTTTTCCTTCTTTTTTCTTTTTTTGATTGTCTGAATATTCAGCTAAGACCATTCCAATGCTCCTTTTCGCCATGCATAAACTGAACCAACAATTAGGATAAGCACGAAAATTAAAGCTTCTATAAATACGGATACACCCAATACATCGAAACTCATTGCCCATGGATAAAGAAAGACCGTTTCAACATCAAAAACAACAAAAACTAGAGCAAACATGTAATAGCGGATTCGGAATTGTACCCAAGCGTCTCCCATGGGTTCTATACCTGATTCATAACTAGAGAGCTTCTCTGGTCCTTCACTAATCGGAGCTAAAACTCCGGAAATTACAAATGCCAAGATAGGAATAGCACCTGATATTATTAGAAATGCCCAGAAAATATCATATTCGTGAAGCAGAAACATAAATATTACTCCTATTAATGTGGAATAGGCTGAATTATTCGATTTGAATTGAAATTGTCAATTCATCCAGAACTTCTTAGGCGAAAAAAGAAAATTTTTTGATCAAACCCGCATAGTTTAGAGTTTGTTTTCTATAGGGCATGTCTTGTTTAAAGATTCATACAACGGAACCCCACTTATATTTATTTTACATTTAGATTCCATTTACATATAGTGTAGATATAGGATGCTCTTACACAAACAAAACTCTCTTACTTTGTCTCGGTTTCTCCCTAAAAACAAAATATAATAAAGTAATTAAATACAAATACTAAAATAGTATATAAATATACTCTAACTATAATAGTAATAAATAATACTACTAATATCTATCATATTAGTATAACTATGTTTTTGTTTTTATAGTTTAGTTAATTTTATTTCGAATTTCCAATTGAATTCATATATATTTATATTATATATTTATAATTTATATTCGAATTTCATTTCCATTGGGGTAAAATGACTAGGGATTTCTAGCATATTCTACTTGAAGTATTCTTTTCATTAAAATCCAGGTAGAAAATTGTTGCTTCTATTGATTCGATAGGAATACATAAACATAATCTAATACATCGAACGATTCTATTCTATTTTATCTCCCTTCTTTGATCCTAGATTTCATCTCTATTTTCCTTACTTTATTGATTTGATTCAATCCGTTGAGTTGCGAGGAACCTTTACATATAACAACTCATATCTTTCTATACCAAAAAAATGAGAAACTTGGAATCTGTACTATACTCGCGGATCCTCTCAGAAATAAAAAGAATCGAGTACTAAAGAAAGACCGCGATTTGGGAAGAACAAAAATACTTGTTACGGCAATAACACTTAGTAAGACCAACCGATGGGTTGGGTTTCGCTACAAAAGGGGTTTGTTTTGGAGCAAACTTACACTACACAATGAAAGATAGCACAGAGTGATAGAATCAGTCATCAGTGGAATCATAAATGATCTACATAAGATACTTCTAATAGAAAAGAAAGAATCACACATTGTTGAACAATTCGATAGACCAAATCCCAAAATCGACCCAACTCATAGAATACAGAAGAAGGAACATTGATACATTAGGGACCAATTCATTATCTCTGCATTATATTTGAAACAACCAATTTGATTATTGTTCGGCCAAAAACTAATTAGTCGGAGTCGGGGGACTTCTACAAATACAAGACCAACAAAAGAATAAGTACTAGATCCGTGTAACTTAAGTATTGTATTCGACTTGATTGGGTCAGAATGCAGTTTTTAGACAGAATCATGTCATGATTTTCACTTCATAAATTGACTGGGATTGGGTATACCAAAACAAAAATATATCAGTAACTTTTTGATCATGGACAGGAAAAAAGTCATATGTAATTCATCCATGAAGATTAATGAAAAAGGATAGGTATTTTATCCTAGATTTTGCAAATAGCGATTGGATCTGTTGGAATGAATTATTGTTTTTATTTTACTGTCCTTATGTATTGACATGAGCATGTGGTAATGCTTTCATTTCTATGGATAAAGGAACCTGTCAGTCCATAAACAAGTACTCATGAAGAAATGAAAACTATACTAAACTAAAATAGAATGTCTATACAAAAAAAAATGAAATGTGTTAGGGCTATACGGACTCGAACCGTAGACCTTCTCGGTAAAACAGATCAAACTGATTATTATCAAAATGATTCGAACTGTTTCAAAGACCCAACATG